CGTTTGCCCCCGATTCAATCGGGGGATCGAATTGATTATAGAAACATGAGTTTAATTAGTCGATTTATTAGTGAACAAGGAAAAATATTATCAAGACGTGTGAATAGATTGACCTTGAAACAACAACGATTAATTACTCTTGCTATAAAACAAGCTCGTATTTTATCTTTGTTACCTTTTCTCAATAATGAGAAACAATTTGAAAGAACCGAGTCGACCGCTAGAACTACTGGTTTTAAAGCCCGAAATAAATAGGCTTACTTTTTCTTCACTTGAATCATAATTACAAGAATCTAGATTTGAGTGAATCTAGATTTGAGTATCGTGTCGTAAGAAAAAATGAATCGGAAAAAAAGAAATCTGTTTTTATTGAATTGAACGTGTTCATTCATTTTGACTACTTTAGTATATTTTCTCATACTAATTTCTACTCTACCTTCCCGGAGTTCATTCTCCGGGTAACTCCATTTAAATTATTCTGGTGGATTCTTTCCAATCTACTTCCTTTATGATTTCGTTCGAAATCATATAAAGACAATTCCTATTTGATATAGCTATTTGTGCAAGTATTTTACGGTTAAGAAGCAACTGTCTCTTGTACAGATCGTGTATTAATCTACTATAACTATAGGATACTCCCCTTTCGCGAATTACTGCGTTTATCCTAGTGATCCACAAACGACGAAAATCTCTCTTTTTCCTATCCCTATCCCGATGAGCCGAAACTAAAGCTCTTATTTTCTGTTGAGTAATAGTTCTAGTAAGCCTTGAATGAGCCCCTCGAAAGCTTGATGCAAATAAACGAATTTTTGTTCTACGTCTCCGAGCTATATATCCCCGTTTAATTCTGGTCATTGAATAAATGAAACTTTGACGAATAACTAATTGATTGCCTTTCTTTCAGTTATTCTTTTCCCCCTTCCTAGTCTATTAATAACAAAACGAATTTTTCCAATGTATAAAATCAAAATTCCAATGGCTTTGGCTACTCTAACCTTCCCGACCACGATTTTTTTTTTTAGGTATTTCACTGCGAAATAAGACAGAACTAAGAAATTGTATTTTCCTAGGTATCAAAAATATAGTAAATAAAAGAAATAAAAAAAGAAATAGTGGGTTCCTTCGTTTCTATGGTTACTTCTTAAACGGTGAGGTCTTCTCTATACACCGGAGCCTTTACTTTATACTTTAATTTACTATTTAATCAACTAATTGATGTTATTGGGAACTTGTATAGTTCACACGCTTTGGCTCTACCCATGAATTATCCAGTAATAGGTCTTTCACAATCAGATCTACCTATACAGTAACGGTATTTAATTATGAAAGTTTGCTGGGTAGCTGACCCTCTTAGTCCGTTTAAATAAGATTTCCTCCGCTTAATGGATAACCATTTGTTACCAATGGAGAATTTCTTATCATCTTAAATTCAGGTGATTGGATTTACACCAACGGAAACCATAAACTTCATACACAATAGAGGGATATGGTAGAGTTTTTTTTTAATAATGGATGGAGTTCCTTTTTCCATCCTATCCCATTCACCGGTACTGATCATTGATACTGTAAAAGTAGTTTTCTTGCTTTTGTGCCAGCTCATGATCTAAACGAGTCGCACATACACCCTAGTACATGTTCCTCGACGCTGAGGGCACCCCCGAAGAGCGGGGGATTTCGTGACATTTCTGATTGGCTGTCTTGTATTTCTAATAAGTTGTTTAATAGTTGGCATGTTGAATCGTATACATAATATGATGGGTTGGTTTAGATTGATCCTAACCGAATGATGGTGAATTACTTCTATTTAATAGAATATTCAATTCGAAGATAAAATCTCAAATCACAGATTTGCGCGAAATCCATGTTATTTTCCTTGAACCGCTACAAAATCAACAATTCCATAAGCTTGGGCTTCTGTTGCTGACATAAAAATATCTCTTTCCATATCTTCGTGTACAACCCAGAAGGGTTTGCCCGTTCTTTCTGCATAAACCCTTGTGAGGGTTTCACGCAGTTTCATCAGTTCTACCGCTTCCATGACAAATTCGCCTACTTGTGCCATATAAAAAGCACTATAAGGTTCATGTATCATTACCCTGATGATATAACAAAATAAAAGCTTCCCCTATCTCGCATGATAAAGCAAAGAGAAAAGAAAGATAAAGAATAGAAAAAAGATAGAATTGAACAACCGTACAGGCATCTTTTGTGCATACGGCTCTACAAGAAAATTGACCCCCCTCCTTTCTATTGAAGAAAGAGAAAATAGAATCTATCAGACTCAGATGGGTAAATAATCAAATTGCCATCCTTCCTTTCGGAGGAGTTCAAAAATACTATGATGGCTCCGTTGCTTTATATGTTTATTTTTTCTTTTTTTTGTCTGTGATTCAGCAATCCCAAAGTTTCTTTTTAATCCGATCAAATAAGGAAAAAATATTTTTTTTTTTTCGTACTCTTTCATAACATAAATATTGTTAAGAACTCTCCGGCATGAAAA